TAAGTCAATCTGTAATCTTTAACACCAGCTTTGAATCCAACACTTGCTTTAGTTTCTGTTTTTGGTGACATAAGTTCCTCCCCACAACTCATGAATTAAGAATTCTCACAACAACCGGGGTCTACTCGACATGGATTAGGCGTGAATGAAACCTTTCACAGCAATCCCTGACAAAATTCTCAACTAATATCAACTAATTAGAAATTGAAATGCTTCATTAGTGGACCATAGTATTTGATTCGTCAAATGTATCATTATTGTATACTGTTTCATATGTATGGCGCAACCCAACCCCTGTTTCTCAAGTTCCTAATTGGTCTCCTTCTGCTTTTTTTCGTTTTTTTATCTATTTTATCTACTAAACAAACCAATTAATATAATAAAAAATTGACTCTTGACAGTGATATATGTTGTATATGTATATCGTATATGTGAAAAAATATACAGAATACAAAATGGAAAGAAGACTAGGCGAAAATAAAAAAATAAGGAAGATCAGCGGATGAGATATCAATAATGACTCATAAATCAAGTTCGGGTTCGAATTCCATACATTATATATATCCATATATATATATATATATAATTCTAGATGGGATTGTTTCTCTTTCTAATGATAGATAAATGAAAGACTTCCTCATGATCCTTATTTACCTACTCGTACTCGATATTTCGAATATCGATTGGGTTGGGTGAACTTGAAAATTCATTCATTGAATCAAATCAGTAAGCGATTGAATTGGATTCGATTGAATAGTACCAACAAAATCGAGCGCTAACTCCCATTTCTTATTGAATTAACCGATCAACTTGCTATCGTACATTTTTGGTTCGGTAATATTCGCAAAAACTTTAGACATAGTTCAGTTTTTTATGAGAACAAATCCTACTACTTCTGGTCTCGGAGTTTCAACACTTGTGGAAAAAAATCAGGGACGTATCGCTCAAATCATTGGTCCAGTACTGGATGTAGCTTTTTCCCCGGGGAAGATGCCTAATATTTACAACTCTTTGGTAGTTAAGGGTCGAGATACCGCAGGTCAGGAAATTAATGTGACTTGTGAGGTACAGCAATTATTAGGAAATAATCGAGTTAGAGCTGTAGCTATGAGTGCTACAGATGGGCTGACGAGAGGAATGGAAGTGATTGACACGGGAGCTCCTCTAAGTGTTCCAGTCGGTGGAGCCACTCTAGGACGAATTTTCAATGTTCTTGGAGAACCTGTTGATAATTTAGGTCCTGTAGATACTCGCACAACATCTCCTATTCATAGATCCGCACCCGCTTTTACACAATTAGATACAAAATTATCAATCTTTGAAACGGGCATTAAAGTGGTGGATCTTTTAGCGCCTTATCGGCGTGGGGGAAAAATCGGACTATTCGGGGGAGCCGGAGTGGGTAAAACAGTACTCATCATGGAATTAATCAACAACATTGCCAAAGCTCATGGGGGTGTATCCGTATTCGGCGGAGTAGGAGAACGCACTCGTGAAGGAAATGATCTTTACATGGAAATGAAAGAATCCGGGGTGATTAATGAAGAAAATATTGCAGAATCTAAAGTAGCTCTAGTATATGGACAGATGAATGAACCCCCGGGAGCTCGTATGAGAGTCGGTTTGACTGCCCTAACCATGGCGGAATATTTCCGTGATGTTAATGAACAAGACGTACTTCTATTTATTGACAATATCTTTCGCTTCGTTCAAGCGGGGTCAGAAGTATCTGCCTTATTAGGTAGAATGCCTTCCGCCGTGGGTTATCAGCCTACCCTGAGTACAGAAATGGGTTCTTTGCAAGAAAGAATTACTTCTACTAAAGAGGGATCTATAACTTCCATTCAAGCAGTTTATGTACCTGCGGACGATTTGACTGATCCTGCTCCTGCCACGACATTTGCACATTTAGATGCTACTACCGTACTATCAAGAGGATTAGCTGCCAAAGGTATCTATCCAGCAGTAGATCCTTTAGATTCAACGTCAACTATGCTCCAACCTCGGATTGTTGGCGAAGAACATTACGAAACTGCGCAAAGAGTTAAGCAAACTTTACAACGTTACAAAGAACTTCAGGACATTATAGCTATTCTTGGACTGGACGAATTATCCGAAGAGGATCGTTTAACCGTAGCAAGAGCGCGAAAAATTGAACGTTTCTTATCACAACCCTTCTTCGTAGCAGAAGTATTTACTGGTTCTCCAGGGAAATATGTTGGTCTCGCAGAAACAATTAGGGGGTTTCAACTGATCCTTTCCGGAGAATTAGATAGTTTTCCCGAGCAGGCCTTTTATTTGGTAGGTAATATCGATGAAGCTACCGCGAAGGCTATGAACTTAGAAGTAGAGAGCAAATTGAAGAAATGACCCTAAATCTTTGTGTACTGACTCCTAATAGAATTATTTGGGATTCAGAAGTGAAAGAAATCATTTTATCTACTAATAGTGGCCAAATCGGCGTATTACCAAACCACGCCCCTGTTGCCACGGCCGTAGATATTGGTATTTTAAGAATACGCCTCGACGACCAATGGTTAACGATGGCTCTGATGGGGGGGTTTGCCAGAATAGGCAATAATGAAATCACCATATTAGTCAATGATGCGGAGAAGGGTAGTGACATTGATCCGCAAGAAGCTCAGCGAACTCTTGAAATAGCTGAAGCTAACTTGAGTAAAGCAGAAGGCAAGAGACAACTAATTGAGGCGAATTTAGCTCTCAGACGAGCTAGGGCACGAGTAGAGGCTATCAATGCTATTTCGTACTAGCTGATCTATCGTACTAGCTGATCCACATAATCCATAAGAATCAAAAGTTCTGTTTATACACCATATTTGATTCCGTACAATCAAGTAGAATCAATCTGATTGATGTAACGAACAAGAGTAGTGAGCGGGATAGGAATAAGGGAAAGATACAAAATCAATAAAAGAAAAGGGGGTAGAAAAACTTATTAGATGCCATTCATTGACTCCGGTACCTAATAAGTTCTACCTACTATTGGATTTGAACCAATGACTCCCGCCGTATGAAAGCAATACTCTAACCACTGGGTTAAGTAGGTCATTTATCATCACAAAGAGAAAGAATAGAGCGCATCGTATCGGGTATTTATTATTTATTATAGATGGAATATGGCTTCTAAGCAATATCAATCCTTGGCAGGAAACGGATTAGGGTATCGTGTTAGATCATGTAATATCTTTCTTGACAAGAAATGATCTATATGATAAGATATCTATCACAAGGGCTATAGCTCAGTTGGTAGAGCACCTCGTTTACACGTGCGCCAATGCTTTTCAGGGGAGTTCATCATGCAATCAAAGAAATTGATCTTCTCTTATTGAAATGAAAGATTGATGTCTTACTCCATTGATTCGAGAGAACAAGAGAACAATAGCCTGACAAGTATTGGGTTCGATTCAGTTCCAATTCGGATACGAAATAGAACCAACCATTGATTTTATCATTGATAAGGTGAATACCCAGTTAATTCAATGTTAGGCCTAATGAGTTAATAGGGACCTCAAAATAACCTCCTTTCGTCCTATGAACTTTGAGGTGTATGAAGTATCATATTTTACGCTTGAAGCGGAACGACAGGGACTCTATTGAGGTTGATCTAGGCCTAAGACAGACCTACGTCAAGGTAATCCTTTGAAACACTTTGGTATTGCTCCTGGATCAGAATATAAATAAAGAATCAGAGCACATGGAGCCATCTCGTTATCTTCATATAAAGATAAAATATGGTGGACTAACTGATTGATCCATCAGTTGATGAAAGAGCCCAATGCACAAAAATGCATGTTGGGTCTTTGAAACAGTTCGAATCATTTCGATAATAATCAGTTTGATCTGTTTTACCGAGAAGGTCTACGGTTCGAGTCCGTATAGCCCTATACCTATATAATATATTATTTGATTGATGTATTGTATGCTTTTGTAGAGTATAATGATTGATGTATTGTATGCTTTTGTAGAGTATAATGATTGATGTATTGTATGCTTTTGTAGAGTATAATTTTGTACCCATTTTATCATCTCATTAGCGCGGCCTATGGCCGGTTGGGCCATATAAGGCCATATAATATATAAATATAATATAAAGAAGGCATTCCTGCGTGTACAAGAGATCCCTAGGGATATCAAAGTTCAAAAAAGTTTATTCCATCCAATAGGCATTTTTCCAATATCGAATTACATACGACCTTTTTCCTCTTTTACTGCCCATGATGAAAGAGTGATTGATGCGCCTTAGGTATACCTAATCGCATTCAATCAATGAAGTCAAAATAATAACATGAGGCTAAAACAAACCTCCAACCCGGCCCTAGTAAGTGGCACGGATCTAGGACCTATTCTTGGATTTGTGGAAAAGAAAAGCCAGAGAAAAAAGAAACTCTTTCGTCAGTTTCGGTGTGAAATTGTATTCATATAACTGGACTAGCAAAGTCAGTAGTTAAGTAGTCATTTTTCTTTGTACAATACTAATTTTTTTGTATCTGAATCTACTCCAATTGCTCACCATTTGAATTCTACCAATTCATACTTTATGCAAGAAGATTAGGGTCTTTTGGGCTTGGAAGAGTTATGAATCTCTAGACCTAGATTCATCGCCTTTTTGTAAAACAACAATCAAAATTCATTATCTCTGAAACAATGAATTGATCTTAGTCTTATTTAATGAAAGAAATGTATCGACGTTTGTTCTCTCTTCTATTTCTATGGGTATAGGTTTGGTTTATAGAATTAGAACCAATCGTTTGATAACGCACGATTAGACCAGAAATCTTTTATGGGGATCACTTCACTTATACTTAGGATTTTATGATTTAAACTAAACGATTCCACTATCGGGCCACGCTCCGCCATGTGGGGATGCTGCAAAAAACTCCTTTTTTTGATTGCCCTGAAATCTAACATCTTGGTCTCACTAGGGGTTACAAAACAAGGATTTTGAGTCAATCCAAATCGCGTAGCACTAAGAATTGGTC